ATGAATAATATTTTCATCGATTTTGGATCGGATTTGGCGGCATGGCCAAGCGGTAAGGCAGGGGACTGCAAATCCTTTATCCCCAGTTCAAATCTGGGTGTCGCCTGATCAACAAAATACTTAGAATTTCTTATTCTACTGATAGAATAGAACTCGACAAATTCTTGCCCTGCATAAGCAAAGGCAAAGGACGGGGCTTGTCGATACTTGATTTATAGAATACATAGTTCTATAAAAGACTGTAAGTTGTTTTCTCAAAATCTGGCTCTGTTTGGGTTCTGGGTAGCGGACCAAACAGATATACCAATAGGGATGAGGTAAGGCTTACTTATTACTTATTAATTCCAGAACTACGAAAGTAAGAGGTCAGAAATCTTGGTATCCAAAGGTTCCTAAAGGACATTCCATTTTTGCTCCTAGGATTGAAGAAAAGATTATACGAAAGACTATCAAGACTTCCTAATTATCTTACACTACCTACACTAACGTAGGGTCTACTGACTCTGTCTGGAATTAGATTGGATAGGCTGATGGGAAATCAATTTAGGAGCTGTGGAAAGGACTGAAGATACTTTGTATCCATACTTACGAGAGACTCCGAGTACTCAAACATTCAATCAGGATGGTTGGTCGGCTCTTATCTTATAGAATAACAGAGTAAAAGTCAAAGTAAAAAAAAAAAAGATTTCTTTGGTCGTGTAAGGGGATTACAAAAAAAATGTATGTAATAATGGTAGTGATGTCTCCCCATTCTTTCACAGAAAGAAAGACAGTAAGGCTTAGATCAAATAGGAAATGTAGGTATCCAATAGATAGTTATCTATCTTGATGGTATATTTTTTTTTTATTTTTGCTTATGAAAGAAAGGTAACAAAACAAACAATAGGTCTTACTATTCCCACATGTTCCATTAGGAGCATTCCTTTGCAATTTGCAAGGAAAAGGTGTGTGTATCGTATTTTTACTTAATACTTCCCAATTCTACCAGAAATCCTATAAAGAATCTGTTACGAGTGGATTCATTGAATTGGTTCATCAATAGCCTTAAGTCAGAATCCGATTTTGACTCTGCGCCATTGATTCTACTATGATTATTGATCAATAATGGAATAATTCCTTCATAGAAATAGGAGATATAACTCACATGGATATAGTAAGTCTCGCTTGGGCTGCTTTAATGGTAGTCTTTACATTTTCCCTTTCACTCGTAGTATGGGGAAGGAGTGGACTCTAGGTATATTAATAATTGATTGAGTAATCGATTGAGTAATCGATTGAGTAATCGAATTGTATCAATTGTTTAATTGATCGTTTTGCATTGATCGTTTTTCGAAGCTTTATTTTTAAAAAGCTTGTCTTTCCTTCAAAATTATACTGGAAAGACAATAATGAATAATAACCATTCGATCAAACAACGAATGATTACTATAGTTTAGTTGTATTTCAAAACTCAAATCTACGCATGATAGGAAATTTTTTCCAACCGAATTCCTCCTAAATATTCTGTTTGGATAAACCTGTTCTTACCAGAATTATGGATATTACAATGAGAAAAAACCAATCCCTAGTTTTTTCTTTATTTGTTTCTCTCTTTCTTTACTTTCACTGTTCTAAGAACAAATCGTTCTGCTATTAGATTACGACGATACTTACTTTATACTGGAAGTGACTAGTGGTTGTCCAAAGAGGTTCTACACATAATAAAATTAGATCTTTCTTCCGCTGAGTGATCCACCACATATCATACATTTAACATTTTAGACTCCTAGAGATTTTTTTATGCTTTTTTGACTCATCTCATGTCATGTTTAAGCATGAAAAATGGTCCGAGTCCCCTTTACTAATCTACTTCCTTTCAAAATCTGAAGAAGTTACCATAGAACTTCGTAAATGATCTGTTAATGGCTCAATCAATGACTTCTTGGGATGGGAAATCAAAAAAATTCCTTGGTTTTGTTTTCTTTTGCTATAGTATATTCCTATACTATTCTTCCTCTATTGATTCTTTTGATGGATCCCGGAACCTATATATAAAATTATAAGAAACCTAGGAATTAGAAGAATTGGCCTTCGATTATTTTGGGTTGATCGAAATCGAGTGGATGTAGCGAAAAAAAAAAAAAATAGAATTAGACTGCTATTTCGATGTACTAGTCTACTATTTAGATTAGATGTACATCTAATACATCATATACATACATATTGTAAATTGATCTATATAAACCCTCCATTTAGATAAAGTCTATATCTGTATACAATACAACTTTATATGATAATATCATTGTATACAATATTAGATAATATAAAATACTCTAAAATGTGGTATAAAGGACTATATATAGTCCTTTATACCACATTTTATGATTCCAACCAGATCATTTCATTTAAGACTTGGAATTTTCTTTTAATCCCTTTCTTTCATTTCTTCAATCATTGAAAAAGGATTGATAAGAACTAATAATTCAGATTCAAATTAATCATTTTGACTGACTGTTTTTACGTAGATAATAAGTAAAAAAGCAGTAGGAACTAGAATGAACAGTGCAGTAGCAATAAATGCGAGAATATTTACTTCCATAATTTCATTATTTATTTTTTTTTCTTCGCAATAACTCGGGATGTAATCCCATAGAGATGAGAAATTTAACTCCTGTAAATTCATTGGGATGAATTGATCCTGATGATACTGAATAGGATCAATATTATGAATAACAATATCTGATCTATCAAATCGATTCATCGTCGAGAATTGAATAGTATAACATGGGAAGATCCTTTATCCATACTAATTACGAAATGGGATTTTTTATTGGATCAGGAATCCCATTGGATTTTTCATCCTCTTCCACTTTTTCTTTTCTATAACCTACTGTCTTCCTTATCTTATACAACTCTCCTTCCTGTGTATTATACTTACAATTATGAGGTATTATATGACCGGTATTCTATGGGTCACACACAGACCCAAACGAGGTGAGATGAAAAAAAAGGGATTAAATAAAAAAGATCAAATATTCCAACAAATTTACTGAAAAGGGTCCTTGCTCGGTCTTTTCTTTTATTTTATTAGTATCCTCTTTCTTGTATTTATTTGTACTGGAATGCATACATCAAAAACGATGTCTGCAATTTGAATGAGAATGAGATAGATTGTTTACAATTAGTCATTGAGGATACACAAACAAAGTCAGAACTAGAAAAGGTGTGGTTTAACCTGAAAAGTACTCTGTCGAGGTAATTATGTTAAGTTCATTGTCCATCGTACAATAAACGAATACCATTTTTGTATGTACTCCCGGTAAAATAGGATCACTCTACTCCATTTCATTGATCAAGAACAATCGAAAAAGAAAGTAAGACGAGGATGGTATCTCTTAAAATACTGAATATAGTAATACCACCGATTGTACTAATGTACATATGATATGTCTCTCCTTTATCAATCGGGAGTAGTGGAAAGATTTGAAATTCCCATATCCATATTTGTGTGATGATAAATGCGAAATAAAAAACAAAAGAAATAAGGATCCCCACTGGGGATTAGATCTTGCTTCCTGTCCCCCTTTTCCGTGAAAAGAGGGAGATGAATTGATAAATTCACCGGATCCTAGTTCGGGACTGACGGGGCTCGAACCCGCAGCTTCCGCCTTGACAGGGCGGTGCTCTGACCAATTGAACTACAATCCCAGCGAGGTGTATGGCATACATATTCTTAATGTTACATATTCTTAATGTAATCATAAGAACATTCTAGTCCTAGTCGTCGTATTGTAAGAAAGACAGGAATGATATACTGATATCATATCCACATATAATATGGGCTATAGTGAGAGTGACACGGATTACTAGTAACCAATAATTATTTTACGGCCAAAAGTGGATAATCAATCTTTCAATGAGAAAAAAGAACTAAACTTTTTTGTTTGCTTTTCATGATACTTTACTTAATTAAGTAAAGTATCATGAATTAGATCCTTAGAAAGATCAGAAAGAGAAAAATAGGGATAGAGAAAAAAAAATTGATCCTTTCTCTTTATTTCTACGGATTAGGCATTTCCATTTATGGAAGACAAATTGGTTATATCATATTCATGGAGCGGTGAATTATTGGGCCGAGCTGGATTTGAACCAGCGTAGACATATTGCCAACGAATTTACAGTCCGTCCCCATTAACCACTCGGGCATCGACCCAGGAAGAATTCATTCTAGGCTTATCGATAATCTATGATCAACTTCCTTTCATAGTACCCTACCCCCAGGGGAAGTCGAATCCCCGCTGCCTCCTTGAAAGAGAGATGTCCTGAACCACTAGACGATAGGGGCATATACGCCCGACCATCATCATACTATGATGATAGTATGAGCAGTTTTTTGGAATTGTCAATATAGTCTAATGGTATGACTAGATCCAAAAAATCTTTCCTACTTTTATGTTATGATTTTTTGGAATTTTTTTTTTCAAAAATTCAAAATAATCATCTTATCTACTTTTGGAGTAAATCCAATTTATTGTTCCTGAATGAACTCCTATGCATATACGTATATATTATGTACATATAGTACGTATATACATATATGCAGTAGACTCATAATGGAAAAAAAACGGCTAATTCATGAATTGAATAAAACGGCCCTTTTAACTCAGTGGTAGAGTAACGCCATGGTAAGGCGTAAGTCATCGGTTCAAATCCGATAAAGGGCTTTTTTTCCACTAAACTCAAGTTTTAGCCTTCGTTTTTCAGCGGAAAATATCTCTATTATTTTTTCTAAAAAGAAAAGGATAACCACCATTATAACGAATTCTGATTATTCTGACTTATAGTTAAGTTAGGAAGTTGAACATTTATTGATTAGCAAAATGACTAATTGCACGTATTAGGAGTAGTCCACCTGTAGTGACATAGTAGTCCTCCTCATGTCTCATTATTCACAAATTTTTTGTCCTGGGACATAACAGAAATATTCTATAATACTCTATATATACAATTCCTATTATTAA